GGGATATTTGGAGTTTGATCTCTGATTACACTTTTTTAGTTAGGGATAGTAATGGTGACAGTTTTTCTGTATGTTTTGATATTGAAAATCTGATTTTTGAGATTGACAATGATAGTTCTTTTCTGAGTGAACTAGAAAGTTTTTTTTCTAGTTATTTAAATAGTGGGTCTAAGAGAAAGAATCACTACTATTATCATTACATATATGATACTCAATCTAGTTGGAATAATCACATTAATAGTTGCATTGATAATTATCTTCGTTTTGAAGTCAGTATTAATAGTTCCATTTCGGGTGGTACCGACAATTACAGTGACAGTTACATTTATAGTTTCATTTGTACTGAAAATGTAACTGGTAGTGAAAGTGGGAGTTCTGGTATAAGAACTAGTAAAAATGGCAGTGATTTCAATATAAGAAGAAGATCTAATAATTTCGGTAGAAATAAAAAATACAGACATTTATGGGTTCAATGCGAAAATTGTTATGGATTAAATTATAAAAAATTTTTTAGGTCAAAAATGAATATTTGTGAACAGTGTGGATATCATTTGAAAATGAGCAGTTCAGATAGAATCGAACTTTCGATTGATCCGGGGACTTGGGATCCTATGGATGAAGATATGATCTCTATGGACCCCATTGATTTTCATTCAGAGGGGGAACCCTATAGAGATCGTATCGATTCTTATCAAAGACAGGCAGGTTTAACTGAAGCTGTTCAAACAGGCATAGGTCAACTAAATGATATTCCCATAGCAATTGGAGTTATGGATTTTAAGTTCATGGGAGGTAGTATGGGATCCGTAGTAGGCGAGAAAATCACCCGTTTGATCGAGTATGCTACTAATCGATCTTTACCTGTCATTATTGCGTGTGCTTCTGGAGGAGCGCGTATGCAAGAAGGAAGTTTGAGTTTGATGCAAATGGCTAAAATATCTTCCGCTTCATATGATTATCAATCAAATACAAATAAAAAATTATTCTATGTATCAATCCTTACATCTCCTACAACCGGTGGAGTAACAGCCAGTTTTGGTATGTTGGGAGATGTCATTGTTACTGAACCTAATGCCTACATTGCATTTGCGGGTAAAAGAGTAATTGAACAAACATTGAATAAGGCAGTACCCGATGGTTCACAAGCGGCTGAGTATTTATTCCATAAAGGCTTATTTGACCCAATTGTACCACGTAATCCTTTAAAAGGTGTTCTGAGTGAGTTATTTCAGCTCCACGGTTTCTTTCCCTTGAATCAAAATTCAAAAAATTAATAAAGTATAGCACTAAATTCAGTTATTTGTAGCGAACAAGTATTTAGTTCATCGTAATCAAAAAAAAACTAAAAAGAATGGTGTTTTCTTTGATGACATAAGTTCTACTTGTAATAAGAGTTAGAAGTTTCGGGTAATTACTTTTTATTTTTTCCTCCAGATCTATTTTTTTATCCTACCTCTATTCATGATTAGTAATCATGAACCTTCTATCAACAGGATAAAAAAGTGAATTTTTCCCTCCGAGGAATTAGAATTAGGGAAAATAAAAAAAAAATTATCTGGCCTTCTTACGTATTAATATAGACAATAAAAAAAATATCGAAATCAAAATAAAAAGAAATAAATATAAAATAGAGAATAGAAGTTATTTCTATATCTATCGATAACCCCCATTTTTTATTTTACTATGAATCCCCGTTCGTTGGATGGATCGAATTAGTTAGAGTTGCAAACTCCTAATAAAATCTTTTATTTTCATAATAAACTCCTTATTAGATTAGAAAGATAGAAAGAAATAAGGATGGGAGAAGAATAATAAAATATATTAATAAAGCGAATTATCATACATATTCGTGTAGAAAGATGAATAGGTACACTTATTTTATTTAGTTCTACATTCCTTGTACTTATTAACTACTTATAAATATAATACAGTTTATGATATATACTTACAGTTTATGATATATATTTAGGATAGATATACTTATCATATCATAAGATATCTTTCTCTTTCTAATAGATAGAAATATTAAATCGAGGCACCCATTCTATGACAGATCTCAACTTACCCTCTATTTTTGTGCCTTTAGTGGGCCTAGTATTTCCGGCAATTGCAATGGCTTCTTTATCTCTTCATGTCCAAAAAAATAAGATTGTCTAGATCCGATGGGACCAAATCTCATCAATTTATTTCAACACTGGATCATAATACAGATATTTATTTAGTGTAATATGGTACAATATGTGACTCTTTACGAACACAAATGAAAGAACTGTTATGCATGCGGATACATGATATCCGCATAAATGCATGTATATGCAGGTATAACTGGTTAAATTAAAAATGGATCGGCGAATATTTTATTTAAATGGAAAGTCAATGTATCTAACAAATTACTTCTAACGGTTTACATCAGAATAGTGCTAGTTAATGAAAGTTACTTCGGGATCAAGAAAGTAAAATTCATTTGGGTTATTCTCTCAATTCCAATCAAATGTAACTGGATCTAGTAGAGTATGAATTGGCGATCAGAACATATATGGATAGAACTTATAATGGGGTCTCGAAAAACAAGTAATTTTTTCTGGGCCTGTATCCTTTTTTTAGGTTCACTAGGATTCTTAGTGGTTGGAACTTCCAGTTATCTTGGTAGGAATCTGATATCCGTATTTCCATCTCAGCAAATTATTTTTTTTCCACAAGGGATCGTGATGTCTTTCTATGGGATCGCAGGTCTATTCATTAGCTCCTATTTGTGGTGCACAATTTCATGGAATGTAGGTAGTGGTTATGACCGATTCGATAGAAAAGAAGGAATAGTGTGTATTTTTCGTTGGGGATTTCCTGGAATAAATCGTCGCATCTTCCTTCGCTTACTTATGAGAGATATCCAATCTATCAGAATGGAGGTTAAAGAGGGTCTTTATCCTCGTCGTGTCCTTTATATGGAAATCAGAGGCCAAGGAGCCATTCCCTTGACTCGTACTGATGAGTATTTTACTCCACGAGAAATTGAAGAAAAAGCTGCCGAATTAGCCTATTTCTTGCGCGTACCAATTGAAGTATTTTGAAATGAACTGAAGAAAAAATTGAAAAAAAAAAAACTTGCTAATTTCCTTTTTAATACAACCGTCGACTCTATCTGATATTTCTCTGAAGTACGAGTTCTATAAAAAGGTATTGAACCCATGGATCTATTTCCTATTTTTGTCTAATAATTTAGATCTCGGATCTAGAAGGAAAGGAATATAGAAATAGAATAAGGGTCCTTTTAGGATAAAAATGAAAAAAAAAAAGAAAGCCGGGGTCTCCCTCCCATATATTTTATCCATAATATTTTTGCCCTGGTGGGTCTCTCTCTCATTTAATAAATGTCTGGAACCTTGGGTTACTAATTGGTGGAATACCGGGAAATCCGAAACTCTTTTGAATGATATTCAAGAGAAAAACGTTCTAGAAAGATTCATAGAATTGGAAGAACTATTCCTCTTGGATGAAATGATAAAGGAGTACCCGGAGACGCATATACAAAAACTTCGTATAGGAATACACAAGGAAACGATACAATTGGTCAAAACACACAATGAATATCATCTCCATATCATTTTGGATTTCTCGACAAATATAATTTGTTTCGCTATTCTAAGTGGTTATTTTATTCTGGGTAATGAAGAACTTGTCATTCTTAATTCTTGGATTCAGGAATTCCTCTATAACTTAAGTGACACAATAAAAGCTTTTTTGATTCTTTTAGTTACTGATTTATGGATCGGATTTCATTCGACCCATGGTTGGGAACTAATGATTGGTTCGGTCTACAACGATTTTGGATTGGTTCATAACGATCAAATTATATCTAGTCTTGTTTCCACTTTTCCAGTTATTCTAGATACAATTGTGAAATATTGGATCTTCTATTATTTAAATCGTGTATCTCCTTCACTTGTAGTCATTTATCATTCAATGAATGAATGAAGAACTCATTTGATCTCCTGATATCAATCAAATCAGAATCTTTCTTCGTATATAAAGAAAGCATTTTCAATCTTACTTAATTCTTTATACTTCTAGTTCTTCAAGGTATTCGTCCTATATTCCAGTACAATTATCCCAGTACAATGACAGACTCGTGTATAGGGAACTATACTAGCTACCTATCTAATTTATTGTAGAAATTCCGGGATCAATGATTGGACATGCAAAATAGAAATACTTTTTCTTGGGTAAAGGCACAGATGACTCAATCAATTTCTATATCGATCATGATATATGTAATAACTCGGGCATCTATTTCAAATGCATATCCCATTTTTGCGCAGCAGGGTTATGAAAACCCACGAGAAGCAACTGGACGAATTGTATGTGCCAATTGCCATTTAGCTAATAAGCCCGTGGATATTGAAGTTCCGCAAGCCGTGCTTCCTGATACTGTATTTGAAGCAGTTCTTCGAATCCCTTATGATATGCAACTGAAACAAGTTCTTGCTAATGGTAAAAAGGGGGCTTTGAATGTAGGGGCTGTTCTTATTTTACCCGAGGGATTCGAATTAGCCCCCCCCGATCGTATTTCTCCCGAGGTGAGAGAAAAGATGGGAAATCTGTCTTTTCAGAGTTATCGTCCCAATAAAAGAAATATTCTTGTGATAGGGCCTGTTCCCGGTCAGAAATATAGTGAAATCGCCTTTCCCATTCTTTCCCCCGACCCTGCTACGAGGAAAGACGTTCACTTCTTAAAATATCCCATATATGTAGGCGGGAACAGAGGAAGGGGTCAGATTTATCCTGATGGAAGCAAGAGTAACAATACAGTCTATAATGCTACATCAGCAGGTATAGTAAGCAGAATAGTACGTAAAGAAAAAGGAGGATATGAAATAACCATAGTTGATGCATCGGATGGACATCAAGTGGTTGATATTATACCTCCAGGACCAGAACTTCTTGTTTCAGAGGGTGAATCCATCAAGCTTGATCAACCATTAACAAGCAATCCCAATGTAGGA